AATATAGAAATATTCTTTGTTTTTGTAGTTGTAGAAGATGTTTTTTGTTGGACCCCCCCTTTTGTTTTTTCCTTTTTAAGGAATTGGTTAGTTGTCCAGTAACAAGTAAGACTAACTAGTAGATAGTCTTCGATGAAAGAAAGAAAACAAACAAGGAATAAAATAATAATCAATATTCGCGATGCAAGCATTGTTGTATTAGACCCTTTGGGTCTTTCTTGACCTAATTAGAAGGTCGGGGCTTTCTAATTTTAAATATGTAAAGACAAAATGTATAACCTAGTTTTGCAGGATCTAATGGTTCGAAACTCTTTTTCTTCTCATTCGAGATATTATGTGAATGAACCTACTACTGAATCTAATGAGTTCAAATTAAAGTAAAAAAAAAGGAAAGTAATAAAGTAAAAGGCATTATACTATAAGGTCATTCTTGGTTCGAAAATACACGAGATATTCGATACAATAATAGAATGAAGTTACCCAACACAGTTTTTTATTATTTTTTTTTTCTTATTTATAATTATAAAAAAACTAATATTATATTAACTATACTAATACTAATATTATATTAACTATACTAATATTATAGTAATATTATAGTAATATTAATAGTAATATTAGTTTTTAAGAGTTGCACAATGAATCTAATCCGTTGATTCGGAATCGCGGGATGATTAGATATCACAGATGATGAGTTGATTTATTACCTATGTCACTCTATTTTTGTTATTACTGTCTATTATGATAATAATTGCTGAATCAAAAACTTTCAATTAAACTTATTCTTTCAATTGGTATTTTTGCTTATCCTTGTTTGTATCTTTCAAAACCAAAATTGAAATTTAGGGAAGTGCTTTATAAACATATGTATAAAAAAGAACATATTTCATTTAGACTCTTTATGCCTACCATAACTAGTTATTTCGGTTTTCTACTAGCGGTTTTAACTATAACTTCGGTTCTATTTATCAGTTTAAACAAGATACGACTTATTTGAAATTAATTGAATGAACAATTCATAAAAAAATCATAAAAAAAAGAAATCTTTCTAGAAAGATTTCTGTGGTATTCCATATATTCTATAGTTTCTTACCGTGTCAATTTCCAATTCTTAGTCATTGAGATTCATGTGCAATACGAATTAATATTTAAGAATAGATATTACCTCTCCCTTTCCCCTTTCAAACAAATGAAATGATTGAAGTTTTGCTATTTGGAATTGTCTTAGGTCTAATTCCTATTACTTTGGCTGGATTATTTGTAACTGCATATTTACAATACAGACGTGGCGATCAGTTGGACCTTTGATTAATTAATATCTCTTTTTTTGATTGACCTCCTACTTGTTTTAATTTTAATCCATAGGGGGGGGGGAAATTTAGATTGCTGTTCAATTATTTCATTGTAATTTTCATTTTGACCTAAGAATAACAAGAATGGAATCACGCTCTGTAGGATTTGAACCTACGACATCGGGTTTTGGAGACCCACGTTCTACCGAACTGAACTAAGAGCGCTTTATAAATATTTTGTAACCCTAATATATTTTTGCATGCATCTACTATTATATAGAATATTGTAATATATAGAATATTGTAAAATATATGAATATTGTAAAATTAAAGATTGATTATACCCAATTAAAATCGATTTCAATTAATCCCTCGTTACGGCTCATAATATAAGTAATAGGTAGGGATGACAGGATTTGAACCCGTGACATTTTGTACCCAAAACAAACGCGCTACCAAGCTGCGCTACATCCCTTTCCATTGGTCGACAGTGTCATTGTAGAGAATACCTGTATTGTTTTCCACATCTTTATTTTATCCATTCATATACAAAAATTATCTTGTCATTTCTTCTTTTTTATCTCATCTCATATCATATAACATATATTTTATTATAATAAAAGACTTATATACATACGTAACGTATAATTAAACCCGCTAAAAAAAAATGAATATAATTTTTTCGGGAATGCTGGGACATAAAAGGGCGTATTTTTTTTTAATAAAAGGAATAGCTACTGAATCATTGTACATTTCAATTTGAATTAGATCATTGTACATTTGAATTTGAATTAGGGATTCCGCATACAAATACAAGTGATCATTAACTACATATACGTCTGATCATATATGTATTACAAATTACAATAAATACAATAAAGAAGGAGGATTTTAAATGCGAGATCTAAAAACATATCTGTCCGTGGCACCGGTAGTAAGTACTCTATGGTTCGGGTCTTTAGCAGGTCTATTGATAGAGATCAATCGTTTATTCCCGGATGCGTTGATATTCTCCTTTTTTTAATTATAGTTATTGACATGGGAAGGGGTAAAGAAAATTAGAGATAGAATCAAATATCTGTAACTAATCCCTCCCCTTCCCTTCTTTTAATTTTAGAATTTTTAAAATTAGAATAAGTTCGAAAAGAGAAAGAATAAAAGTGGATTCAACCTCAGTAAAACTCGGAACTCGGGCCGGGACTCTAATTTGAATTCTCTTATTAATTCTAATTAATAAGAGAATGAGAACGTAAATGGAAATTGATGGCTAGGTCAACAATATCATACAAAATACTTAAATGAAAAATGAAATACTATTTAAATACTATACTGGGATTATAAATGTAGTTAGAAATCATTGTATTACTTATTCTTACTATTTTATTACTATCTTGATTTCAACGAAATCTTTCAGAATTTGATTTCGAGTTAGCAACTTCTATTTCTTTTTTCGTTCCTTTCTTCTGTTTGGATCGGAAAAAATAGAACAGTTGGGGTGGATCAAAAATCCAAAGGAGGTTCATGGCCAAGGGTAAAGACGTTCGAGCAACCGTTATTTTGGAATGTACCAATTGTACTCGAAATAGTGCTAATCGAAATGGTGCTAATAAGGAATCAATGAGTATTGGTATTTCCAGATATATTACTCAAAAGAATCGACATAATACGCCTAGTCGATTGGAATTGAGAAAATTCTGTCCCTTTTGTTACAAACATACAATTCATGGGGAGATAAAGAAATAAATCGAACCGATCCGATCGCTTGTATGTCACCCTTCCAAGGAAGATTAAAAATGACATATATTATATATATTATATATTTAAAGATAAACAAAACAAAATCCCTCATTGAAATAGGATTTTCGGGATAAGGAATAAACAAATCATGGATAAATCCAAGCGACTCTATTTTAAATCCAAGCGATCTTTTCGTAGGCGTTTGCCCCCGATTGGCTCGGGGGATCGAATTGATTATAGAAACATGAGTTTAATTAGTCGATTTATTAGTGAACAAGGAAAGATATTATCTAGACGGGTGAATAGATTAAACTTAAAACAACAACGATTAATTACTATTGCTATAAAGCAAGCTCGTATTTTATCTTTGTTACCTTTTCTTAATAATGAGAAACAATTTGAAAGAGGTGAGTCGACCACTAGAACTACTGGTCTTAGAATCAAAAAGAAATAGGCTTACTCTTCATTTGAAGCAAAATTCCAATACGAATTCAAAGGCGGATTGATATTTTGTTCGAAAAATTTGCGAATCCAGATTTTATTGTCGTATCATAAGAAAAAAAAGAATCAATCTTTTTTTATTGAACGTGTTGTTTGTTCATTTTGACGACTTTATTATTATATTTTATATATTTTATCATACTAATTTCTATTCTACCTTCCCGGAGTTAATTCTCCAGTGAACTCCATTTTAAATTTAAAACATTCCGATGAATTCCTTCCAATATACTTATTTTATAATCTCATTGGAAATCATATAAAGACAATTTCTATTTAATATAGCTATTTGCGCAAGTATTTTACGATTAAGAAGCAACTGCCTCTTGTATAGATTGTGTATTAATCTATTATAATTATAGTATACGCTTTTACCGCGAATTACTGCATTTATCCGAGTGATCCACAAACGACGAAAATCTCTCTTTTGCCTACCTCTATCCCGATAAGCCGAAAACAAAGCTCTTATTTTCTGTTGAGTAATAGTTCTAGTAAGTCTTGAATGAGCCCCTCGAAAGCTTGATGCAAATAAACGAATTTTTGTTCTACGTCTCCGAGCTATATATCCTCGTTTAATTCTGGTCATTGAATAAATGAAACTTCGATGAATAACTAATTGATTTCCTTTCTTTCAGTTATTCCTTTCCCTTTCCTAGTTTATTACTAACAAAACGGATTCTTCCAATGTATAAAATAAAAACTCCAATGGCTTTTGCTACTATAACCTTCCCGACCACGATTTTTTCTTTTTTTCTAGGCATTTCACCGCGAAATAAGAAATTGTATTGATAGCGATACTAGATATTAAAAAAGCATATTAAATAAAAACAAAAAAAGTAGTAAATCTAAATGGATAAAAAAATCGTGGGTTCCATCGTTTCTATGGTTACTTTTTAAACGGCGAGGTCCCCTCTATACACCGGAGCCCTTATCTTTCATTTAATCAAGGCTATTGTTAACTTGTACAGTTCACACTCTTTGGCTCTACCCATGAATTATCCAGTAATCAGTCTTTCACAACGAGATCCACCTATACAGTAACGATATTTAATTATGAAGATTAGCTGTGTAGCTGACCCTGTTAGTCCGTTGTTGCAAGAGTAAGGGCATAATCTTTCTGCCTTTTAATTTAAATAGTATTTACCCTGCTTAATGGATAACCATTTGCTCCCAATGGGAAATTCTTTCTCATCTTAAATTGAAAATTGAGACGATTGGATTTACACCAATAAAAACCATAAAATTTGATACACAATAAATAGAAGGATATGATAGATCCTTTTTAGATAGTGAATGGAGTTCTTCCATTTTATCCTATTTATTGGTACTGACCACTGATACTGGAAAAATTGGTTCTTTTCTTTTGTCCCAGTCCATGCTCTGAACGAGTCACACATACACCCTAGTACATGTTCCTCGTCGCTGAGGGCATCCCCCAAGGGCGGGGGATTTCGTGACATTTCTGATTGGCTGTCTTGTCTTTCTAATAAGTTGTTTAATAGTTGGCATGTTGACTCGTATACATAATGAGTTGGTTTAGATCGATCCTAACCGGATGATTAGGCATTACTTCTATATTAATAATTCTATATTAATAGATATATTAAATATAAGAAGATAAAATTTAATATTGCGTATTTGCGCGAAATCCCTTCTATTTTTTATTCTACCGCTACAACATCAACAATTCCATGAGCTTGGGCTTCTGTTGCTGACATAAAAACATCTCTTTCCATGTCTTCGGATACAACCCATAAGGGTTTGCCCGTTCTTTGTACATAAACCCTTGTGATGGTTTCGCGTAACTTCAGCAGTTCTTCCGCTTCCAGGATAAATTCTCCCGTTTGTGCCTCATAAAAAGAACTAGCAGGTTGATGGATCATTACCCTGATTATATAACATAATAAATGGTTCTTCTATCTCGAAGATAAATCAAAGAGAAGAAATAAAATAAAGAATAATAATACGAAAAACAAGATAGAATTGAACAACCGTACAGGCATCTTTTTCGCATTGCATACGGCTCTACAATGGAATTCGCTTTTACCTCCCATCGAAGAAACAGAAAATATAGGGTCTATCAGACCAGACCCTGATCGGTAAATAATCCAATAACCATCCTTCCTTTTATTTTGGAGTAGTTAAAAAATACTATGATGGCTCCGTTGCTTTCTATTTATATATTTATTTAGTCTTTTATTCAGCAATCCCAAAGTTTCTTTTTTTTGTATTCTTTCATAACATAATTAGCCTTCCGGCGTGAAAACAAAAAAGTTTGTGACGCTGCAATAGATTTCCGATAGATCAGATAAAATCGGAAATGCCCCTTATCTCATACTACTCCTTCGATATATAATCTAATAGTTTTTGAAAAAAAAATTAAAAAAAAAATTTCATATCGAATTCAAAATGCCATGCTATTATTACTTAATAGTCATATTTCATATGGCGAAGGCATAGTCTTCTTTTTTCTCTCAAATACAAAACTCATTGGCGCCGAGCATGAGGGAATGCTAGACGTTTGGTAATTTCTCCTCCGACTAGAATAAAAGATCCCATTGAAGCGGCTAATCCCATGCATATTGTCTGTACATCTGGTCGTACAAATTGCATAGTATCATAAATAGCTACTCCGGGTATTACCCACCCTCCGGGAGAGTTTATAAACAAATACAGATCTTTGATATCATCCTCTATACTAAGATATACCATAAGACCAATAAGTTGATTCGAGATCTCACTATCAACCTCTTGGCCTAAAAAAAGTAATCTTTCTCGATAAAGTCGGTTGATTAGGATAAAATTGTATCCTTAGGAACCGTACGCGCACCTTTTGATGCATACGGTTTACCAAAAATCGCGAAAAAAAAAGAATCAATGTGTAGATTACAGCCCTCATTCTTTTTTCATAGTGGGCTCCTTCTAACTTCTAACAACTTCTAACAAAGGGCTTTTTCTTGTATTTTTCAAGAAAGATTAGTTTTGGTCTGTTTACTTTACCTATAAATAAAAAAAATATATAAAAGTAATCTACTAAACTTATCAAACGAACTTCTCATTGATTTATTGTTTCATCGAGATCGAATCCAAATCACGATGTCATTTTCTTGTTCCGGAATGGGCTTCTTCAATTTTTTTAGGTTTATGCTCTACTCCGAGTAAAGATCGGCCCGATTTTTATTTGCACATATAGGGCAAATGCCCCAATACCACGTGTTTTTGCTATGGCTTTTTTTTTTTAATTTCTTTCATGTCTTCTGCCAAATATTCAATGTATTCGTTATATTATATTACTCGATTGATTAAACAGTTTGAGATCGCTCCTGTTTATAAATAGAATATGATAAACATAGTAATCATAGATATATTACTAATTGGGTTTTTTCTAAACGGAGCCTGGATACTTCATTTTATTGGTCCAATTGAGCCAACTATAAATTATTCTAAACCATAAATTATTCTAATTGATAATATTAATTTGGATACCCCCTCCAAAAAACAAAATAAATATAATTGCACTTCACGCTCCAAATTTTTGATATGATAATTCAATCAATCTTTCTTGGGCGAAAGAGAGGATATCTCGATCGGGGGAGAGAATGGGGGAATCCCATGTGACCCAATATATCTGACAAGTCGCACTATACGTCAACCCAAGATGCATCTTCCTCTCCAGGACTTCGAAAAGGTACTTTTGGAACACCAATAGGCATTAAAAGAAAGAAAAAAAGAATTAAGTACTATATCTTACTTTGATGTGGAAGCGTATAAATGGGTTTATTGTCTTAATAAGATTAGCCTTTATCATAGTTTATCCAAAAATGTAATAAGTTCATAACATAAAAAAAAAAAAAAAAGAAGACAGAATGAATATGACTATGACGAAAGAAGAAAATTTTTAAGAATGGGTCTTTTGAATGATATGAACAAATATGTATGCTTTCACTCATAGAAAATGAAAGCGGGATCCCGC